TTAAAAAAACCCGAATGGATAAAAAAAAAAAACACACGGATATGACGTTTCACGATATATATAGTAGTGGGGGACTATGGGACAAAAAATAAATCCACTTGGTTTCAGACTTGGTGCAACCCAAGGTCATCATTCTCTTTGGTTTGCACAACCAAAAAATTATTCCAAGGATCTACAAGAGGATCAAAAAATACGAGATTGTATCAAAAATTATGTACAAAAAAATCTGAAAATATCCTCTAATGTCGAGGGAATTGCACGTATAGAGATTCAAAAAAGAATCGATTTGATTCAGGTCATAATCTATATGGGATTCCCCAAGTTATTAATAGAAGATAGGACTCGAAAAATCGAAGAATTACAGTTCAATGTACAAAAAGAACTCAATTGTGTAAACCGAAAACTCAACATTGCTATTACAAGAATTGTAAACCCTTATGGGCACCCCAATATTCTTGCAGAATTTATAGCCGGACAATTAAAGAATAGAGTTTCATTTCGCAAAGCAATGAAAAAAGCTATTGAATTAACTGAACAGGCAGGTACAAAAGGAATTCAAGTACAAATTGCAGGGCGTATCGACGGAAAAGAAATTGCACGTGTCGAATGGATCAGAGAAGGTAGGGTTCCTCTCCAAACCATTCGAGCCAAAATAGATTATTGTTCCTACGCAGTTCGAACTATCTATGGGGTTTTAGGTATCAAAATTTGGATATTTGTAGACGAGGAATAATAAGCATTTACTTGACTTGTATTTAGTTCTATTTAGTGATAAAAAAAAAATGAACAATTCTATAAGGTTGAATAAAAATTCGATTAATCGTTTGATATAATTGCTATGCTTAGTGTGTGACTCGTTGGTTTTTTTAGGATTAGGATTCAAAAAAATGGAACAACCCATAATACGAACTAATAACTATAGAACTAATAACCAACTCATCGCTTCGCATTATCTGGATATAAAGAAAGAACCAGTCAAAATATGATATATAAGTCATATCATTGTAGCAACTGAAATCTTTTTTGCATAAACAAAAAAGAAAAGTATACAGATAAATGGAAAGGCGAGAGAAAGATAGAAAAAGAATATCAACGATATATGATTCCAATATGTACGGTCTATAAGTAATCTCATAAAAGGGAATGTAATAAAGCATCAATACTGAATTGATCCATAATTAGACAAATACGTGGATAGAACCAAAAATCAAGAGCCCCGAGTCAATAAAGACTGAGAAGGTTGACTCAAAAACAAATTTCATTAGGGGCTCCGTTGTAAAATTCAGACCTAACCATTACTCGAGAGGTGGTGGGAACGACAGAACCTGTGAATGCATAAGCATAAGATTCTATTGAAAACGAATCCTAATGATTCATTGGGTAGGATGGCGGAACGAACCAGAAACCAATTCATTTTTTTTTTGAAAGGTCATGTCATAGACTAATCTTACAACTGAATGTTGAAAGAGTAAATATTCGCCCGCGAATTTTTTTTTTTAGAAATTTGAGTCAATTCGATAGGATAATAAAAAGCAAAACAAAATAAAGATTCATTATAACGTTATACCTAATACCTAAACAACATTATCTAAAAATAGAATACGTGTTTAATTATATATCAAAATCAAAAGATAAAAAAAAAATTATATTAAATGATATTTCAAAGAATCCCCCGATTCAGTATATTATTCACCACGTATATTATTTTTTAATCGTTTAATTCGCGAGGAGCTGGATGAGAAGAAACTCTCATGTCCGGTTCTGTAGTAGAGATGGGTGGAATTGATAAACAACCATCAACTATAACCCCAAAAGAACCAGATTCCGTAAACAACATAGAGGAAGAATGAAAGGAATATCTTATCGAGGTAATCGTATTTGCTTTGGTAGATATGCTCTTCAAGCGCTTGAACCCGCTTGGATCACATCTAGACAAATAGAAGCGGGTCGGCGAGCAATGACACGAAATGCACGCCGCGGTGGAAAAATATGGGTACGTATATTTCCAGACAAACCCGTTACAGTAAGACCTACAGAAACACGTATGGGTTCGGGGAAAGGATCTCCCGAATATTGGGTAGCTGTTGTTAAACCCGGCAGAATACTTTATGAAATGAGCGGAGTAGCAGAAAATATAGCCAGAAGGGCTATTTCAATAGCGGCATCAAAAATGCCTATACGAACCCAATTCATTCTTTCGGTATAGGATAGGAAGAACCAAAGGAAATCGTTTTTTGTATAAAAAAACAATTGCAGGTTTCTCGTTTTGTTTTGAACAAACAATATTTCTTTTTTTTTATTTCACCCTTTACATTGAAAAAGACAAAAAAAAAAAAAAAACGATATGATTCAACCTCAAACCCATTTGAATGTAGCGGATAACAGCGGGGCCCGAAAATTGATGTGTATTCGAATCATAGGAGCTAGTAATCGACGATATGCTCATATTGGTGACGTTATTGTTGCTGTAATCAAAGAAGCAGTACCAAATACACCTCTAGAAAGATCGGAAGTGGTCCGAGCTGTAATTGTACGTACTTGTAAAGAACTCAAACGCGACAACGGTATGATAATACGATATGATGACAATGCTGCAGTTGTTATTGATCAAGAAGGAAATCCAAAAGGAACCCGAATTTTTGGCGCGATCCCCCGGGAATTAAGACAGTTAAATTTCACTAAAATCGTTTCATTAGCACCTGAAGTATTATAAGGGAAGACCGTGATGTAGTTTATAGTATTTGAATGAAATAGATTAATTTAATTAGTAGATTGTTTATATATCACGTATATACCTTTAATAATTCATAAATATTTATGAATTCAAAAAAAAAAGAAAAAGAGCATGTTGATTATATCAAAATTCGGGGGCAACAATAATCTTAGTTTATCATGAGTAAAGACACTATTGCTGACATAATAACCTCTATACGAAATGCTGACATGAATGAAAAAAGAACAGTTCGAATACCATCTACTTACATCACTGAAAATATTGTTAAAATCCTTTTACGAGAAGGTTTTATTGAAAACGTGAGAAAACATCAAGAAAGCAATAAATATTTTTTAGTTTTAACCCTACGACATAGGAGAAATAGGAAAGGAGCGTATAGAACTGTTTTAAATTTAAAACGGATCAGCCGACCTGGCCTACGAATCTATTCTAACTATCAACGAATTCCGAGAATTTTAGGCGGAATGGGGATTGTAATTCTTTCTACTTCTCGAGGTATAATGACAGACCGAGAGGCTCGAATAGAAGGAATCGGCGGAGAAATTTTGTGTTATGTATGGTAATCTTTCTGATAGCCGAATTATATGCGGAACTTGCCTATTTGTTTTGTGAAAAAAAAAGGTAAAAGGTAGGTTTCTAATACTATGCCTCTTAGATTCGTTGATACTTCAAGGCCGTTTTCCCTGGAATGAAAGAAAAAAAAAGATTCGCGAGGTTTTAATTACTGAACTACGTCCCAATGGTATGTATGTTTCGAGTTCGTTTAGATAATGAAAATCTGATTCTGGGTTTTGCTTCGGGAAGGGTTCAACGTAATTTTATACGTATACTACCAGTAAATAGAATCAAAATTGTGGTAAGTTCTTATGATTCAACTAAAGGACATATAATTTGTATACTCTTTTGTATACTCTTTTGTATACTCTAAAGTAAAGACTCACATAATTAGGTGGTTTTTTCAATTTCAACATTCTTTCGTGGGGATACAATTCGAAGTTAAAGATTTTAAGAAACTTATTTTCTTCCAATTAAGTAGATTCAGAATTAAGAAAAGGAGTGACAAATATGAAAATAAGGGCCTCTGTTCGTAAAATTTGTGAAAAATGTCGATTGATCCGTAGGCGGGGACGAATTATAGTAATTTGTTCCAACCCGAGACATAAACAAAGACAAGGATAATCTTTCTAAAACAAAAAGGACTCCCGAAATCTAAAGGACCTGATGTACAGATGTACAAAAGAATCAGTAAAAAACCAGGATCTGTTTTGACATGAAATGGATATATCCATATATCTCTGACTTATATTTATGAGATGATAAAATATGGCAAAACCTATACCAAAAATTGGTTCACGTAGAAATAGACGTATTGGTTCACGTAAGAATGTGCGTAGAATACCAAAGGGAGTTATTCATGTTCAAGCAAGTTTCAACAATACCATTGTGACTGTTACAGATGTACGAGGTCGAGTAATTTCTTGGTCCTCCGCCGGTACTTGTGGATTCAAGGGTACAAGAAGAGGGACACCGTTTGCCGCCCAAACCGCAGCGGGAAATGCTATTCGGACAGTGGTGGATCAAGGTATGCAACGAGCAGAAGTCATGATAAAGGGACCGGGTCTCGGGAGAGATGCGGCATTAAGAGCTATTCGTAGAAGTGGCATACTATTAAGTTTCATACGGGATGTAACCCCTATGCCACATAATGGCTGTAGGCCCCCCAAAAAAAGACGTGTGTAAACATTGAAGAGATTTCAAGAGAAATAAATAATTCAATGATTTGATCAAATAATATTACTATGGTTCGAGAGAAAGTAACAGTATCTACTCGGACACTACAGTGGAAGTGTGTTGAATCAAGAGCAGACAGTAAGCGTCTTTATTATGGACGCTTTATTCTGGCCCCACTTATGAAAGGCCAAGCCGATACAATAGGCATCGCGATGCGAAGAGCCTTACTCGGAGAAATAGAAGGAACATGTATTACACGTGCAAAATCTGAGAAAATACCACATGAATATTCTACCATCGTAGGTATTCAAGAATCTGTACATGAAATTTTAATGAATTTGAAAGAAATTGTATTGAGAAGTAATCTGTATGGAACTCGTAACGCGTCTATTTGTGTCAAGGGTCCTGGATATGTAACTGCTCAAGACATTATTTTACCACCCTCTGTGGAAATCGTTGATAATACACAGCATATAGCTAATCTAACAGAACCCATTAATTTGTGTATTGAATTACAAATCGAGAGGAATCGTGG